GATTAAAAGGAATCCCTATAAATCCAATAAACAAAGTAAATAGGACTAATACAAGTAAAGGAAATAACATAGTATTATCCGATTCATAAGGATAGAAATAAGTTTTTTTTTTTTCAAAATTTAAAATATTAATAATAGGGCGTTCACCATTTCGTTTTGTTATATTCCCAGCATTTTTATATGTCTTTTTAGAATTGAATAAATTTTTTTTTTTGTTAATTTCTTTTGAACATCGTTTACCCCATAAAGATATTGAATAAGAGGGGTTTTTTTTGTTTCCACTATAATTTTTAAAGTAAACATTTAAATGCCCTTCAAAAGTAAGTAAATAGATCCGAAACATATAAAATGCAGTTAATCCTGCTGTGCCCCAAGCTATTATTGCAAAAATTGGCGAATAGAACCAACTATCATTAAGAATTTCATCTTTGGACCAAAAACAAGCAAGAGGTGGAATACCACAAAGAGAAAGTGTACCTAATAAAAAAGAAGTTTTGGTAATCGGTACATGTTTGGTTAACCCCCCCATAAGAACCATATTTTGGCTTTTATGCGGCGAATAGCCAACAATAGTTTCCATTGAATGAATAACGCATCCAGATCCTAAAAACAACAATGCTTTGGAATAAGCATGAGTAATCAAATGAAATAAGGCACTTCGATAAGACCCCATTCCTAGAGCTAACATCATATAACCCAATTGAGACATTGTAGAATAGGCTAACCCCCTCTTAATATCTTTTTGAGCAAGAGCTAAGGTAGCTCCTAAAAATATTGTTATTATCCCTATTAACGAGATCAAATTCATTATATAGGGTATAACTATGAAAAGGGGAAGAAGGCGAGCTACAAGAAAAATCCCCGCAGCTACCATAGTAGCTGCATGTATAAGGGCCGAAATAGGAGTAGGTCCTTCCATAGCATCCGGTAACCATACATGAAGAGGAAATTGTGCAGATTTAGCAACAGCACCAGCAAATAGTAGAACAGCACACAAGGTAACAAATGGAGAATTTACTTCATGATTATAAATCAAGGTATTCAATATTTGGAATAAATCACGAAATTCAAAACTACCTGTTATCCAATAAAAACCCAAAATTCCTAATAATAAACCAAAATCACCTACACGATTCGTTACAAAGGCCTTTTGACAAGCATTTGCTGCAAGAGGTCTTGTAAACCAAAAACCTATTAATAGATAAGAACATACTCCAACCAATTCCCAAAAAATATAAATTTGAATCAAATTTGAGCTAGTAACTAATCCCAACATTGAAGTACTAAAAAAACTCATATAAGAAAAAAATCTCAAGTATCCTTGATCATGAGCCATATAATTATCACTATAAATAAGAACCATAATTCCGACAGTAGTGATTAACATTGACATAATAGAAGTAAGTGGATCGATCAAGTAGCCAAATTCGAAAGAAAAATCATTATCAAGAGTCCAAGATCGTACATATTGATAGATAGAATTAGTATTTATTTGCTCAATAGAAAGATTCATTGAAAAAATCATGACTATACTTAACAATAAAATACTTGGAAAAGCCCACATACGCCGAAGTTTTTTGGTTGCTGTCGGAAAAAGAAGAAGTCCGACTCCTATTAATATAGGAACTGGAAGTGGAATGAAAGGTATAATCCACGCATATTGATATGTCTGTTCCATAAATTTTTTTATTCTTAATTAATTGTTTACGATTCACTAGATCTTACCTCTTTTGAAAGAAGTCAATAAAAATTTGATATATTCACTAATACAAATAAATAAAATTTATTAGAGTTTTTATTTATTTTCAATTGTTCTTTCTAAGTTTTTCCTCAATACTTCAAATATTCAAATCAAGAAGTTACAATTGGTCAAATCATCATCATAGGAAAAAAAATAAATTATTAATTACCAACTTCCTTCGAATTTAAAAATGAAAATTAAAGGTCAAATAAAGTTTATGTTTTTATTAAATAAAAAAACATAAACTAAAGTTTGATTCGCTCTTTTATTATTTCTTACAGTATTTGTATTTTATTCCGTGTATATGAAATATAGCATGGAAATGAACTATTGAACGATGGAAATAAAGAAAAGGGGAAATTCTTTAATTGTATTAAGTTCAACGAATTTAATTTCGCTAAGATAAAGGATTTGAAAAAAATGCCTAAAAATCGTGAAGAATTTGAAAGAAAGATCCAACCAACCCCCTTTTTTTATATTTTTGGAAATAAAAGAAAGAAAAAATAGTCTTCTTTTCTCTATTTTTAGTAATATATACATTTTTTTTTTCCGATATATTTTTCCTAGTTTCTTTATCTTTTTTTAGATAAGAGACTAAAAAAAATAGAATGAATTGGGGAAAGCACAGACTTTTTTTGAATAAACAATAGATGTCTTTCACATCCAGATAAATCAATGAGAAATCTCTTAATTTTTATTTAAATGGCAGTTCCAAAAAAACGTACTTCTGCATCAAAAAAGCGTATTCGAAAAAATGTTTGGAAAAAAAAGGGGTCTGCGGCAGCGTTAAAGGCGTTTTCCTTAGGGAAATCTCTTTCGACCGGGAATTCAAAAAGTTTTTTTGTAGAACAAACAAACAAAAAGTAATAAAACATAAAACATTGAAATAATCTCTATTGACCTGACTCAAAAATCGACTTATTTCATTAAAATAAAAAAAATTCCCGATTTTCATTTACATTTGAACTTTTTTGGTATAACTTTCTTGCCGTTGTTTTTATATTTTCTGTGAATTTCTATATAGACCCCTATATATCTCTCGCCACAAATCCGACACAAAGGACTTAGTAAAGAGATTCTGGATAATTTTTAATTTAATGATCAAAAACAGTTAATTAAATTAAACTATTAAAACTCTTTTTTTTTGGGGGGGGGGGGGATAAAACATAAAACATTGAAATAATCTCTATTGACCTAACTCAAAAATCGACTTATTTCATTAAAATAAAAAAAATTCCCGATTTTCATTTACATTTGAATTAATCAATATGCAACCAAATTCCCTATTCTTTTATCTAAGAATTTTTTCAATTTACTTAAAAAAATGAAGTATTCATTTTTTTAAGTAAATTGAAAAAATTCTTTCCGTGGTGGGGATTGTTTTTTCCCCATCGACTTATTTGTTACAATAGTATAAGGTTTTCTTTTTTCTATATTTCTACTTTTTCTATCCACTTTTTTCTTGATCTTTAGAATTGATAGCAGCGAGGGTAGAAAAACTTTGTTTACTAAACTTAGTAAAATCATTAAAACTAATCAATTGTTAATCAAAATTCGAAACTTTTTTGGTATAACTTTCTTGCCGTTGTTTTTATATTTTCTGTGAATTTCTATATAGACCCCTATATATCTCTCGCCACAAATCCGACACAAAGGACTTAGTAAAGAGATTCTGGATAATTTTTAATTTAATGATCAAAAACAGTTAATTAAATTAAACTATTAAAACTCTTTTTTTTGGGGGGGGGGGTTATACCTCTTAATTCATAGGAGGGCTATTTCGTTTTTAGAAGAGTTCAAGCAGGGGAGAGTCTAAAATATATGAAAAAAAAACTAAGACGTAAATCGAAATAATGAACCTTCAAACACCTATTTGAACTAAATTTTATTCATCAATTTGAATCTTTCCTAAAAAATATTTTACCCGGTTTTTTCTTAAATCTAGACCATTTCTTAGTCATGGGATATTATGAGTTCAAGACAGGCCGCTATGGTGAAATTGGTAGACACGCTGCTCTTAGGAAGCAGTGCTAGAGCATCTCGGTTCGAGTCCGAGTAGCGGCATGTCAGCTACGAAAAAAAAAAGAAACAGATCCTATAATAATGAATAAAATTACCAATTTCGATTTTCAAATTATAATTAAGGGACTCCTCTTTACATTTTTTTATGATATTTTCAACTTTAGAACATATATTAACTCATATTTCTTTTTCGATCGTTTCGATTCTAATTACAATTCATTTGATAAGCTTTTTAGTTGATGAAATAGTAAAACTCTATGATTCATCCGAAAAAGGGATGATAATAACTTTTTTCTGTATAACAGGATTATTACTTACTCGTTGGCTTTATTCAGGACATTTTCCCTTAAGTGATTTATATGAATCATTAATATTCCTTTCATGGAGTTTTTCCCTTATTCATATATTTCCCTATTTCAAAAAAAATAAAAACATTCTAACCACAATAATCGGACCTAGTGCTATTTTTAGCCAAGGCTTTGCTACTTCAGGTCTTTTAACTGAAATACACGAATCCACAATATTAGTACCTGCTCTTCAATCTGAGTGGTTAATAATGCACGTAAGTATGATGATATTCGGTTATGCAGCCCTTTTGTGTGGATCATTATTATCAGTATCACTTTTAGTCATTACAGTTAAAAAAGAACGAAAGTGTTTTTCTATGAGTAATCATTTAATAAAAATAAATTTGAATGAGTCACTTTTCGTTGGTGAAATCCAATACATGACTGAACAAAGAAATTTTTTACAAAATACTTCTTTTTTTTCTCCAAAAAATTATTACAGGTCACAATTAATTCAACAATTGGATTATTGGAGTTATCGGGTTATTAGTCTAGGATTTATCTTTTTAACTGTAGGAATTCTTTCTGGAGCAGTATGGGCTAACGAAGCCTGGGGATCCTATTGGAGTTGGGACCCAAAAGAAACTTGGGCTTTTATTACTTGGCTCGTATTCGCTATTTATTTGCATACTCGAACAAATCTAAAATTGAAGGGTACAAATTCCGCAATTGTAGCATCTATTGGATTTCTTATAATTTGGATATGCTATTTTGGGGTCAATCTCTTAGGAATAGGACTACATAGTTATGGTTCATTTACTTTAAATTGAATAAAAAAAAGAGAGAGAGTTCAGACGAATAGAAAAGTCTACTGCGTATAAATAATAAAAAGAATTTGAACTCGCAAGAATGTGAGTTCAAATTCTTTTTATTGTTTAATAGACGAGAAGAAGAAAAAGCCTTCGTTTTTTCATTCTACAAGAAAAATAAAAACTACTTATAAAAAAAATTAGATAGAATAACTTCAACCCTTTCAACTGATAGTGAAAGAACGAAATCAGGGTACATACCAATACCTAGTATAGGTAAAAAAATAGCGATCGAAAGAAATAACTCTCGTGGTCCAGAATCAACAAAAGAAGAGTTTGAAATATTAACTATCTTGTATCCGTAGAACATTTGGCGTAACATAGATAATAAATAAATCGGAGTTAATATCATTCCAATTGCCATTACTAATGTAATTAGTATTTTTGCTATTAACAAGTATTTTTGACTAGTAATTAATCCAAAAAAAACCAGTAATTCCGCAACAAAACCACTCATACCTGGTAATGCAAGAGAAGCCATCGAAAAACTACTGAACATTGTGAATATTTTTGGCATTGAGATAGCTATTCCACCCATTTCATCAAGATAAACAAGACGTATTCTATCATAAGTTGTTCCAGCCAAGAAAAAAAGTGCAGCACCAATAAATCCATGAGAGATTATTTGTAAAAGACATCCGTTGAGCCCCATATCGGTCATAGATCCAATTCCAATAATTATGAAACCCATATGAGATACAGAGGAATAAGCTATTCGTTTTTTTAAATTTCGTTGACCAAGAGATGTTGAAGCTGCATAGATTATTTGGATTGCGCCTACTATCATCAACCAAGGCGAAAATATAGAATGAGCGTGAGGGAATAATTCCATATTTATCCGAACTAATCCATACGCTCCCATTTTTAATAAGATTCCGGCTAGAAGCATACAAGTACTATAATGTGCTTCTCCGTGGGTATCTGGTAACCATGTATGTAGTGGTATGATTGGTAATTTGACAGCAAAAGCGATAAAAAATCCAATATATAAGATAATTTCCAAGGCCAAAGGATAGGCTTGATTGGATAATATGTCAAAATTTAATGTCGGTTCATTAGAACCATATAAACCAATACCCAGAACTCCTATTAAAAGAAAAACAGAACCCCCCGCCGTGTACAAAATAAATTTTGTAGCTGAGTACAGGCGCTTTTTTCCTCCCCACATGGATACAAGTAGATAAACGGGAATTAATTCGAACTCCCACATCAGAAAAAAAAGTAAAAGATCCCGAGAAGCAAACAATCCTATCTGCCCACTATACATTGCTAACATCAGGAAATTAAATAATCGCGAATCTCGAGTAACTGGCCAAGCCGCTAAAGTAGCTAAAGTAGTGATGAATCCTGTTAGTAAAATAGGCCCTATAGAGAGTCCATCTACCCCTAATCGCCAATGGAAATCAAAAAAAGAGATCCAGTTATAATCCTCACCCAGTTGGATTAATGAATCATCCGATTGGAAATGATAACAGAATGCATAAGTCATTAGAAGAAGTTCTAACATACATATACATAGAGTATACCAACGGGTCACTCTATTGCCCCTATTTGGAAGAAAGAAAATTAATGAACCCGCAAATATTGGAAAAACTGCAATTATTGTTAAGAAAGGAAAATGATTCGTGGTAAAGACAAGATACACTTGGGCCAAAAAACCCGTGCTCAAATTTGATTGAATTTTGAGCACGGGTTTTGTCAGTAAAAAAAAATGAATTCAAGTAGAGTTTTCTGGAACGTATTAATAACTTAAAGCCATACTGCGGGTTGTTTCATTCGATAAATAAACTCTAACACTTAAGTAATCTGTTGGACAGGCAGTTTCACATCTCTTACAACCAACACAGTCCTCGGTTCTTGGAGCGGAAGCAATTTGTTTAGCTTTACATCCGTCCCAAGGTATCATTTCTAATACGTCGGTGGGGCATGCTCGGACACATTGAGTACAGCCTATACATGTATCATAAATTTTTACTGCGTGTGACATTGAATATATCCATTTTTAGCGTGATAAATTTTCGGCCTAGTAAACTAACTTATAAATTTATTTAGATTTAGCATTTAGATACCAGACGAATCAATGAGTGATCCAAATCAATGTACTTCCGAATTAGTTTATGTATGAGCAAGGGCAAAAGTATTTATATTTCTGAGGTTTTTTACAAACACAATCATACCTTATCCATATCAAACCCGGTAATTAGAATTCATTTATAAATATTTTAATAAGATTAATCCTATTTATTCAACAAATTTGATTGGTTAATATTAGTTGATTTTCTATTACGATAAATTGATGAAACAATAGCTAGTCCAATAGCTGCTTCAGCGGCTGCAATAGCTATAACAAAAATTGAGAAAATGTCTCCTTTTAATTGACGATTATCAAACATATCCGAAAATGTTACAAAATTTATATTAACTGAATTTAATATAAGTTCAAGACACATAAGAGCTCTAACCATATTTCGACTTGTGATCAATCCATAGATACCAAGAGAAAATAAATAGGCACTCAAAACAAGTACATGTTCGAGCATCATTAACCAACTCCTTATCAATCTTGATTCATTTCAATCTGAACAATAATTTAATCCAATTAATCCTAAAAAGTATAAAACAAAATGAGGGAATATATTGAGAATAGATTAATAGAAAACTAAAGTATTTCTATACTAGTTTAAACCGGAACTCAAATTTAATTAAAAAATTAGACCATTCTTTTCTTTTATTGTTGATTAGATTTTACTTCCTTCTGTGAACTTTTAAAGATTTCTTATTGACGAGCTATAGCAATTGCACCTATTAAAGCGACTAAAAGAATTATTGAAATGAGTTCAAATGGAAGAAAAAAATCTGTTGATAAATGAATTCCAATTTGTTGACTATTACTTATCAAATCTTGCTCTAAAATCTGGTTTGATTTTGTAGTCCAAATGATCCCATACCAGGACGTATCTAGAATAGTAGTAATTAGTGAAATAAAAAGACTTGTACAAAGTATTGAAGAAATTCCATCCCCAACAGTCCAAAGCTGAAAATCTTCGGAATCATAATATTCCGAACCATTCACGAACATCACAGCAAAAATGATTAAAACATTTATAGCTCCCACATAAATAAGAAGCTGCGCAGCAGCGACAAAATATGAATTCGATAGAATATAGAACAAGGATATACAAAAAAAAACCAATCCCAATGAAAAGGCTGAATAAATGGGATTTGGAAATAATACTACTCCCAGACTTCCTAATATAAGACCCAATCCCAGAAAGACTAAAAGAAAATCATGTATTGGTCCAGGTAAATCCATTTGATTTTATAGAAAAAAATAAATCGAAATATTTCATGACTTTGTTGACCTGCGCAAGAAAAAGAGGCGTTATCCAGTTTTTTTTTAGTTTTGAAATAGAAGGGTTTTATACATTTTTTAGTTGAGGTGAATTCGACGAAATTGTTCGAATTGTGGAATCGTCAATTATGGATACCGGTAACCGACCTAAAGAAATTTGATTATAATTCAATTCGTGACGATCATAAGTAGAAAGTTCATATTCTTCAGTCATTGATAAACAATTTGTTGGGCAATACTCCACGCAATTACCACAAAATATACAGATTCCAAAATCAATACTGTAATTAAGTAATCGTTTCTTTCGAATCTCAGTTTCCAATTTCCAATCAACAACAGGTAGATCAATAGGACATACACGAACACATACTTCACAAGAAATACATTTATCAAATTCAAAATGGATTCGGCCTCGAAAACGTTCTGATGTGATCAATTTTTCGTAAGGGTATTGAATAGTTACAGGTAAACGATTTGCGTGTGACAACGTAATCATGAAACCTTGACCAATGTACCTGGCTGCTCGTATTGTTTGTTCACTAGAATTAAAGAACTCAGTTAGCATAGGGAACATATCGGAATATCTATAAATAATTTTTTACTTGTTTCTTTCTCTTGTTTGAGACAAGTCGTGAAGATAGAATATTCTATTCCTTTACAGTGAAAGAAGTTGGGACGAAGTTGTTAATAATAGATTACCTAGAGAAATAGGTAAAAGAAATTTCCACCCAAGATTTAATAATTGGTCCATTCTCAGTCTGGGTAAAGTCCATCTTGTTGCAATAGAAATGAACAAGAAAAAATAAGTTTTAGCTAATGTAACAAAGATACCTATTATTGTTCCAAAAACTGGACTTCTTTTAGTTATTTCAAAAAGTTCAGGAACAAATATATATGGAATAGAAAGATTCCAACCCCCCAAGTAAAGAACTGTTACAAATAATGAAGAAACGAGTAGATTTAGATATGAAGCAACGTAAAATAAACCAAATTTGATACCTGAATATTCGGTTTGATACCCTGCTACTAATTCTTCTTCTGCTTCGGGTAAATCAAAAGGTAATCTCTCACACTCGGCTAGAGAAGAAATTAGAAAAACGATAAATCCTATAGGTTGACGCCACAAATTCCATCCCCAAAAACCATATTTTGACTGGGCTTCAATTATATCAACTGTACTTGAACTGTTAGATAATCATAGTCGATAATCATATCACTATCCCCATCGCTATTCCAGAACCGTACATGAGATTTTCACCTCATACGGCTCCTCATAGGTCAAAAACCAATCTAAAGACCCTTCAACATTATTGATCTTGATATGTTTGTAGTATAGGTAGAGAGTCAAACTCTTATCCTACGGTCTAGAATTAGACCAATGAAATTCTGTTTGCTAGATTTCTAATAAAAAGTGCTTCTGAATTGATCTTATCTTTTAATCATTTGCATTTTTCTTTGTTGATTAATAACTTTATCCTTGAATATAAAAATCTTTTTTTTTTTTTAGTCTTTCCATTTTATTTCGTTTCTATTCTACTTTCTCAGAAAAAAAAGAGGGCATTACTTAAAGTAAAAGATTTCTTCGTTCTTGATAGTTATTTTCTTAATTGGTGAATAGGAATATACTCTGGATCGTAATCGAGGGGAGTACTTTTTAATCATTTCTACTAACTTAAAGCCCCAAATTTTAATTACTTTTTTATAAAGATCCTCTTAAATAATTTAATGAATCTTCATTACTAATCCTTTGTGTATCTTAGTCTTCCTAACCATTCACTCATTTTTTTAATCTCCTATTAGGTTAATTAATCCATCTATGCTAATAGGTAGTTAAAACTCCATATAGTTGACTTTTGAACCCGCTTCAAGCCATGATGACGACTCAACAATCTTGGGGTTACAGTAAACAGTCTCAGCTGCTTATGTTTACTTTCACTTAATTCTTGTACATAGAAAATGAGATTGAATTCCTTCTAACAGCAAATTTTAAAGCCGTTTTTTTCACTCATATAACTATCTGGTTTATTTTATCTTCCCCAACCCTGAATAAAAAAAAAAAGTAACAACTAAATATTCAATTTATTGAACTTTCTTGTTAGAAACAAATAGGGAAAATTTTTGATCTTACCGAACCACACGTAGAGATATTGATAATACACATAGAGTTAATGGTATTTCATAACTAATTGATTGAGCAGCAGCCCTTAATCCACCCAAAAAAGAATATTTATTATTTGATCCATATCCCGACATAAGAAGTCCAACGGGAGCAAGACTTGAAACGGCGATCCATAAAAAAACACCAATACTAAGATCGGCTAAAATAAGGTGATAACTAAAAGGAATTACTGAATAACTCAGTAAAATAGATATGACGGCTATAGATGGCCCAATATTAAATAAACGAGTATCTCCTCTAGATGGAAGAAGATTCTCTTTGAAAAGTAGTTTTGTGCCATCTGCTAGAGCTTGAAGAATTCCCAAAGGTCCAGCATATTCGGGTCCAATACGTTGTTGTATTCCTGCAGATATTTCTCTTTCTAACCAAACAATTACTAGTACACCAAGTGTGATTCCTAATATAAGAGTCAAAATAGGAACAAGCGCCCATATGATCCCATAGACTTGGTTTAAAGATTCTAATCTGGAAAAAGAATGGATAGCTTGTATTTCTTTTAGATCAATTATCATTTCAACGATCGACTTCTCCCATAATGATATCTATGCTACCTAGTATCGTCATAATATCAGCCAATTTCATTCTTTTAACTAATTGAGGAAGAATTTGCAAGTTGATAAAACCCGGCGGTCTTATTTTCCATCTCCAAGGAAAAACACTCTGATCTCCTATCAAAAAAATTCCCAACTCTCCTTTTGGGGCTTCGACTCTTACATAAAGTTCTTGCTTGGACAATTCAAAAGTTGGAGAAGGTTTTTTACTAATAAATCTATAGTCAAAATCATTCCATTCAGGTTTTTTTATTCTATCAAGGCGTCGGATTTCTAAATTTTCATAGGGCCCCCCTGGAATCCCTTCCAGGGCCTGTTGAATAATTTTTATGGATTCTGTCATTTCACCCATTCGTACTAAATAACGAGCTAATGAATCCCCTTCTTTTTGCCATTGAACCTCCCAATCAAATTCGTCGTAACACTCATAACGATCAACTTTACGAAGATCCCATTGGATTCCGGAAGCTCTTAGCATTGGTCCGGATAAACCCCAATTTAGTGCTTCTTCTGCGCTAATAATGCCTACGCCTTCAACCCGTTCTAAAAAAATAGGATTGCGCGTAATAAGTTTTTCATATTCCGCAACCCGGGTTAAAAAATAATCGCAAAAATCTAAACATTTATCTATCCAACCATGAGGTAGATCAGCAGCTACTCCTCCGATACGAAAATAATTATGCATCATGCGCATACCGGTAGCAGCTTCGAATAGGTCATAGATCAATTCTCGTTCTCGTAAAATATAGAAGAAGGGGGTCTGTGCCCCAATATCGGCCATAAAAGGGCCAAGCCATAATAAATGGGAAGCGATACGACTCAATTCCAACATAATACATCTGATATAGCTAGCCCGTTTAGGGACTTGAATATTGCCTAGTTGTTCGGGCCCGTTTACGGTTATTGCTTCTGTGAACATAGTCGCTAAATAATCCCAGCGCGTTACATAAGGCAAATATTGTATAATTGTGCGATTTTCCGCAATCTTCTCCATCCCTCTATGTAAATAACCCAATATTGGTTCACAGTCAATAACATCTTCACCGTCGAGAGTAACGATTAACCGAAGAACACCATGCATTGATGGGTGGTGGGGGCCCATATTTACTATCATGAGATCTTTTCTTGTAGTTGGTGCAATCATAAGTTTTTTCCCAAGTCATTCTTACATGCGTTGTTGTAAAGTAAAAAAGAAGAGTTCGTCAAAATTTAAAGGAATAAGTTTAACTGGTATCAATCACGCTTCAAATTAACGAGTTTTTATTTCGCGAATATTCAACTTACCAATTAATTCTTTATAACGTCCTCTATTTTTTTGTGACAAATAGGCCAGGAGTCGTTGGCGTTTTCCTAAAATTTTACGCAAACCTCTCTGAGATGACGAATCTTTTTTGTGCAATTCCAAATGAGAAGTAAGTCTCCTTATCTTACTGGTGAAAGTGAATACTTGAAATTCAACGGATCCTCTGTTCTCTTCGTTTTCTTTTTGAGAAATAACTGAAATGAATGAATTTTTTACCATAAAAAGCCCCCTTTCCTTTTTACAGATATAGATATGGATTTTACGAATCAGTAATAATAATGCCATTAATTTGAATGTGGTATATACCAAAACGGATTTATTTATGAACGCCCGGTTTTATGAATTCAAACCAATCAATTGGAAATCTAATTTAGATATTATTTATTTGAGATTCACTATATGAATGAAATGTCCAATAAGAATGTGATCTAGGTATTTTTTACTTGAAATTAATATATTCCTGAATATATTCCTGTATATATACCTTATATATATAAATTATAATATAGAATATAAAATTCTATTAACTTTAAATTATATTATAAAGATATAGGATATATTAATTTTATTATCCACGGATTTGCAATCGTGGATACAGATGTAGCCTTAACATACTGAAACGACTGCTATTATTCGTATTAAACCAATACCGATTCATGCAAGCTAAATCTTCTAATCTATAATTGGGCCAAAGAAAGAGTTTTAATTTCATTAATGTATTTTTCTCTATATCAAAATGGTTATTGTCACTCGAAGATTGGTTGCTATTTTGAATGTTCTTTAAGTTCCAAAATACTAGATTTCTATCTACACTAGTTCGATTCTTTGAATTGAAACAAATTAGAATTCTGAATTTTCTACGACGCCTAGATGATAAAATATTTTCAGGAACAAGCAAATCCGAATTTTTTTTAGAAAAATATCGTTGTTTTTGGTATTTTTTATTTGTTTGGTGCTTACTCTTATGAACCAACAAACTACCTATGGTTTGATACATAATAAATTGTCCGTCATTTTTCTCAGACAGACGAACGGGTTCGATAATTAATATTCCTCTTTTGATCAATTCTGTGAGAGTGAAATTTTTCTGAATCAGCATTATATCTAAACTCATTTCTCTCTTTTGAATTGAGGATATAAAAATCTTTTTTGGTTCTATCAGTCTAAGCAGCAGGCAATATACCCTGACATTATTCATGATTCTTTGGTTCAACGTATCGTCCCATTTCAATTGAAAAAGAAAATAAGGTTTCAGGAAGAAATCTAGGTTCTTTTTATATTGTTTTTTCTTTTTCTCTTTTTTGATGTCTCCTCTTTCAGAATTTTCTGCACTATCTTTTTGTTGTGAGAGGACGGATCCAAAATCCCCTCCCTTTGTCGATTCTTCTTGATTTTGGTTCTTTTTATTTGATGGTTTCAAAAAACTTCTTTTTTGCTTTTCTTGCTTGTCATTGGTTTTTTTTTTTTCACTCCTATTTTCATTTATATTCAAATTGCAAAGAAGTAATTTGTTTGGTATAAACCACGCTTTGGTTTTATATGCATTATAAAGTAACACGAGTTCTGGAAAGAACCAAAATTCCAGATTTGATATGGGACGCTTTAGCATTTTTTGATTCATTCCCATCCAATCAACAAAAAGTTTATGGGAGTTCGGTGAATTAATTTCTGGAATACAAAGATAAAAAAGATTTGTTTTATGATTTATTTGCGAATGATTAGCCCCAATATTTTTTTTTTGTCTACTATCCAAATTGCTAATTTTCCAATCCAAATATTTCCTATCCACTATTTTTTCCATAGCTAGAATATCGACATAATTATTAATAAAGATGTTTCTATGCATATCATAAAGGGTATCTTTATGCGTATTATAAGAAAGCTCTTGGTTATTATTTCCTTGAAACAAAGATCGAGAAAAAAAGAATTCTTCTGAATTCAGAAATTTATATGCTAAAAGATCATATCTCGAAAATTTAAAAAAATTCTCTTTTTTTTTTTGAGTCGATAATGCGTATACTTTAAATTGTTTTTTTGAATCACTTAATTGGTCTTTTTCATCTGAAGTCCATTTTCTGCATTTTTTATTGTTATCTATAGAACATTGACGGGCTGTATGTCGCCATTTTTGCGGTAGTAATCTAGACCATCTCATTGGAGATAAATTGTATTGATAATGCCCTCTTAACCAGTTTTTCCATTGATTCATTTGATAACTCGGAAGTTTCGTATACCCCAATTTTGAACAAAGAATTCCTTGTCTTTCAAAAGAATCTTTTATTTCAGGCTTAAGAAAAAAAGTGATTCCTTGATATTCAAGAACAGATTTTAATTTCTCCAAGTTGCCCATTTTGATTTGGGAAAATTTGTAAAATACATATGCTTGTGACACATAGGATAAGTCATAAAACCTTTGTGAATTTTTTTTAATATTCCGAATATTTTCAAGTGAGTTTTTTAGAGTTGAAATAAAGGGAAGTGGGTTTTTCTTTTTTTTAGTAATTAGATCTTGCTTTCTTTCATTATTGTATAAAGATTTATCAATAATTTTTTTTGTTGATTGAATAAAAAGTGCTTTACTCATTTTCGGAATAGAAATGAGAGATAAAAAAATATTTTTATAAATTTGAAAAATGAAAAATGGAAAAAAAAAAGGTAATTTAAAGATTAATCTAGCATTTCTCCTTTTTACTATTTTCCATTTTTCAAATCTGTTAGGATTATAATTATAACTTGTTTTTTTAGGACTAATATTATTTATTTTTGGAGTTGCTTTTTTTTTCTCTTTTGTGATTCTTTCTATTTGATTTTGAATTGTGATTGTTCGATCAGTCACATCCTTCATTTTTTTTTCTATTAATGAAGAATTTGTCAAACTAAGGGATCCAATTTGATTAAATGATTCTTGAATTATAGGATTTCGGATTATGGAATCTTTTTCTTCTTTAATTCCACTCGATTCATATCCTTCTACTTCTCTTAATCTAAATAAAATAATTGGATTTACTTTTGAAAGTTCTTTGAATTTCTTTTTTAAAAAAAGAATTCTTTTGGTAACCCATTTTTTAGGTTCTTTTGAAACTTTTCGAAGTAATTTGATTTTTCCTTTGAAAACTCTTAGCATTTGAAAATACTTTTTTTTTAATTTTGAAATTTTTTTTTCGAGTTCCTTAAAAATAGGTTGAAAAAAGGAAGGTCGTTGTCGGGGCGAATCAAAGGGGAGTTCTGCCTCCATTCCCCAAACGGTTAAAAAACAAAAATCATTTTTTTCTTTTTTATTTTTTATTGGATCGTATCCTGTTTTTGATTTGTGCCAAGGTTTTAGACAAAAAGGAAATAATATTTTTATCTGAATACCATCTAGTAACCAATTTTTAGGAAATTCTGTTTCTGATAATGGAACACCATTATAGGTACATTTTACATGCATTTCTCTATTCCACTCCTGAAAATCCTCAGACCATTCGGGAAGTTGCAATAGGAATATACGTCCAATATTTTTTGCAGTTATTGCTGAAGGCATTAGAATATATTTTCTAAAAATAGATTGAGTTAGCAACATGCAACCTCTTATTATTTGTGCAAATGGAATGCTATCCCAAGCTTCTGCTATCTCTATTCGCGTTTTCTCCTTTCTTTTTTTCTTCTCGTTTTTTTCTTCTCTTTTTGTTTGTTCTTCTGTATATTCTATAATTTTTAATGCTTCCTTTTTACCTACCCGATTTCTAAAAATCAATTTAATAAACTCGGAAATATTAAAAGAAAAAAGAGGGGATTTTTGTATTCTATCCAAAAAAAGGGGAGAATTTACATTTGCTTGAAACAATTCCCAAATAACGATTTTACGCCTTTGAGCCCGCATAGAACCTTTTATTAGACCTCGACGAAAATCTGATTGTTGTGAATAACGTATCAACGACACTTCGTCTGTTTGATCTGTTTGATCTGTTTGATCGGGCGTATTAGTCTCTTTATTAATATGATCAGTATTCGCCTTGTCAGCAGTAAAAATTACTACACGTTTGCCTTTTCTTGAACGAATTTGATGATCCATTGGTACGTTTTCTTGATGATCTCCTGATTGTTGTTCTAACTCGGTTATTAATTTGTATGACCATAAAGGGATTTTTTTATCAATTTCTTTTAATCTAATAGACTTTTGGCTAATTTTGTGCTCATTAGCTTCAGTTATGATTTTAGTTAATAAAGGTTTGAAATATTTTCTTTCTTTTTCTGAAACTCTTTTTTCTTCCAACAAAAAATGAAGATTTTTCCAATTTTGATTTTCTTCGGAATTTCGAATATATTTACTGATGAAAGTGAAGAAATTAACAATTTCGCTTGATGTTAATAATGGCTTTTTTTCAAATTTTTTTATTCTTTGTTCAAATTGTTGATCATCAGTGTCCATAATAAAGATACTATGAATCCGATTTATCCCAAATCTGTTTAGGAAATTTTCAGTCGAAGTTTTTTTTATGATTGAAGGTGAAAGGTTTTTGTCGATTGTTCTACGATATGATCCGTTCAAGAAAGGATCATATCTTGTGGCTAAGTATTTTTTTGTAAAATGGTCATTACACAGCTGAATCCTTGTTTCGAGAATATTTAAATAAATTGATTCTTTATCTAGAGACTCAATTCGATTTATAAACTCATTTTTCAAATGTGTTTCCTTTTCTTTGTTGGTACAAACCCAAGAGTTGTGGAGTTTATTGGATGAAGATTTTTTAAGTGTAGATGCGGATATCTTTTTTTTTAGCATTTGCAAAAAAAACGATATACTAGGGGGGTATGAAAAAGAAATTTTTTCTTTTCCATCACTTTGGCATATGTCAAAAAAATATTGTGACTTTTCATTTTTAATAGAACTTTCGAGTTTATTATTTTTTATGTAGCGAAATGGTCGATTCCATCTTTTCGAATCGAAAAGAAGAGTTACAAGGGGTTTGTCAAAGCAAAAAGACTCTTTTTTTTTTATTTTTTTCTCAAGTATTTGAATTATTGAATTGTCATTATTTTCATTTCTATTCAAAAGATAAGACTCTTCAGAAAGGGTTCCGTTTTGATAGCCTGTCTCTGTAACTCGAAAGTGGAATTCATCTTCCTTTCCATTCACTCGAATTTCTTCCGTTTCATCAATTTTCTTGGGATCCGCCTTTTGTTCCGAAAAAAAGGAAGGAGAAGAATCTTCTT